GGGCGAATGGAATCCGACCCAAAAATCGACTACTAAAAGAATAGAAAAAGCTTTTATTGTGTCACTTAAGTTATATAGGAATTCCTGAGCCCAAGAGTTAAGAATAACAAGTTCTTCAGTACCCAAAATAGAATAACCGCTTAGAATAATGAAACAGATTATATTTGTCGAGAAGTGCAAAATCATACGGATATGATCTTCGTTGTGTATCTTGATTAATTGGATCGTTTCTTTGTGGATTCCTATACGAAGGTTTTGTAGATGTGTCTCCGAGTATTCCTTGATCATTTCGTCCAAGAGGGCGAGTTCCTCTAATTCTATGAATTTTTCTAGAATACTCTTTTCTTGACTATCATTCAAAAAAATTTCGGATTGCCTAGTATTCCACCAATTAGTAACCCAAGATTCCAAACTTTTATTAACTGAGAGAGAAATCCACCAGGGCAAAAAGACAAGAGATGCGAGATATAAAAGAGGAGTGAACGTTTTCTTTTTTGCCATTTTTTCATCTGTGAATTGGTAATGAACCCACCTCCTTCGTCGACTCTATGCTATGAGATCTAATATTTCTCTCACGCATGAGTTCTATTACAAGGTATCGAGCCAATGAATCTATTCACTGTTTTTTATTTGTGATTTCACGGTGAGTCTTTGAATCTAGAAATAATACAGAAATAGACTCAAAATTCACTTCGAATTCGAATGAAGAAATAATAAAATAAAAGAAAGAATCCAAAAATATTGTTTCCAGATATCCCAATTGTTCAAATTCGAAGCAGGTATCTCCTTTCGATGAATGCCCGAAAGAACCACTTTAAGTATTTAAGTAATGAGTATGATTAAGGTGTTGAGACGACAGAACTCCTTTTCTATGATTCTATCAAAATATCCAGTATTTCAAAAAAATTTCACTGACTATGAGTAGTCAGGAATAGAATAATTGAGGGGAATTTCTGAAAAATATTGTGATGATGAAAAATGTGCGGCAAACCAAGACAGAAATTGGTTAGTTCTCATTATAAGTTATAAGAAATCCAACTCTTTGACCATTAAGGAGTACAAAAGAAAGTATAAAAAGAAACGTCGATTGACAAAAACGAAATAATTTACAAGATATGATCTATCTGAATTGAAAGTCTCAATTCCAACAAATCTTGGACTTAAATAAAAAAATCCATTTTTGCTTTCGAAAGGGTTTTATATATGAGATGAATCTATTATTTCAATTTGTTTGTTACTTATTTTGTTAGTGAATTGAGGTATGTAGGTTTCAATACACATAAAAGACCAGAGAAGGTTTTCTAGTCTTTTATGTGTATGTCTGCTTTGGCTCGAATGATCGTTCTGAAGAAACTTCAGTTAAGTTATGTTATAGAAAAAAGAAAGGGGATTCTTGAGTTTTTTCCCTCCTGCTAAGAAAGCATTCATTCTTCAGCCCATTTCTCAAAATACTTCAATTGGCACACGCAAGAAATAGGCCAATTCAGCAGCTTTTTGTTCAATTTCCCGTGGAGTCAAATTCTCATCAGTACGAGTCAAAGGAATGGCCCCCTGACCTCTGATGTCCATATAAAGGACACGACAAGCATAAAGACCCTCTTTAACTTCTATTCTGATGGACTGAATATCCTTTATAAAGAATCGGAGGCAGATGCGACGATTTTTTCCAGGAAATCCCCAACGAAAAATACACACTATTCCTTCTTTTCTATCGAATCGATCATAACCACTACCTACATTCCACGAAATTGTGCACCACAAATAGGAACTAATAAAGAGACCCGCGATCCCATAGAAAGACATCACGAGCCCTTGTGGAAAAAAAACGATTTGCTGAGACGGAAATAAAGATGTGAAATTTCTACCAAAATAACTGGAAGTTCCAACCAATAAGAATCCTAATGAACCTAAAAAAAGGATAATGGCCCAGCAGAAATTACTTGTTTTTCGAGACCCCGTTATAGGTTCTATCCATATATGTTCTGATCGACAACTCATACTTGATCCGGTTGCATTTTATTGCAATTGAGAGAATACCCCAAATTCATTTGACTTGACTCTTTTTGTTTCCGAAGTCACTCCCATCAACTAGCACTAGGTTGATGTGAACCTTTAGGATTAATTCATCAAATTGGTTAGATCTAAAATAATAACATACCCTTTCTCGTATGATCCCACTATAGATATCGACATACATACTATAGATATCAACATACATATAGATACGCCGACTTTTTATTTCGGCCATCCGGCAATCCTGATCTTTTTGAAAATAACTAGAATTCATTTACCCATGTTTCTGCAGGCATAGGATTCCTTTAATCTTTGACAGAAGCCATATGTTATATCATATTCCACTAAATAGATATCTGTGTTATGATACGAGTCTAAGTTTTGAAAAAAAAAAATGGATGAGATTTTGTCCTACCGGATCTAAACAATCTTATTTTTTTGAACATGAAGAGATAAAGAAGCCATTGCAATTGCCGGAAATACTAGGCCCACCAAAGGCACAAAAACAGAGGGAAAGTTGAAAGTTGTCATAGAATGGGTACCCCGATTGACTATTTGTACCTGTTATTATTATTTCGAAAGATATCTTATAATAATTATAATTAATTATTGTAATTATGAAATTCTTATTAATATTCTTACTTAAGAATTCCTTTTATTAAGAAACTTATTAATAAGTATTTAATAAATTGGAATTCTAATTAGTCTAGATCTAAGTATATCTAAGAGAGTATATACTGGACTTATTCATCTTTCTACATGACAAATATGTATGATAATCGCCTTTCTTATTCTTCTTTATCTTTTCCTCGTCTTTTGCTCTTGTCTCCCAATTTTCATTTACTAAAGAAAAAGTTTCCTACAAATTATCGAAGGATTCGTCAGAATCCGATCCAACAGGGATTCTTAGTCAAAATGAGATTCTCAAGAGATAGAGAAAGATAGAAAACTCTATATCTATCTTTTTCTATCTGTCAACAAAGAAAATGCCAATTGTCTTATTTTTACTTGGAGTCCAATAAACTAACTACTTGTTTGCTACAAATAAAATAATTGAACTTAATGTTCTGTTATACTCGAGTGATTTTGATTCAAAGTAAAAGGAAAGAAACCGTGGGACCCAAATAACTTATTCAGAATACTTTTTAAATTCTTACGTGGTATGACTAGATCGAATAACCCCTTCTCGAATAAATATTCCGTCTCTTGTGAACCTTCAGGTACTTCTTTATTCAATGTTAGTTCAATTACCCTTTTACCCGCAAATGCAATATAGGCATCGGGTTCGGCAACAATGACATCCCCCAACATACCAAAACTGGCTGTCACCCCACCGGTAGTAGGAGATGTAAGGATTGATACATAGAATAACTTTTTCTTTGTTTGAAAATCATATAAAGAAGAAGATATTTTAGCCATTTGCATCAAGCTCAAACTTCCTTCTTGCATGCGTGCCCCCCCGGAAGCACACACTATAATAAGAGGTAGAGCTTGATTAGTGGCATACTCAACCAAACGGGTTATTTTCTCCCCGACTACGGATCCCATACTACCCCCCATAAACCCAAACTCCATAACCCCCATTGCTGTGGGAATACCATTTAATTGGCATAGGCCGGTTTGAATAGCCTCAGTTAATCCTGTCTTTTTTCGATAAGAATTGACACGATCTATATAAGGATCCTCCTCCGAATGAAATTCAATGGGATCCAGAGAGGCCATCTTTTCATTCATAGGATCCCAAGTATCCGGATCGATCAAAAGTTTGAGTCTCTCTGAACTATTCATTTTCAAATGAAATCCACATCCTTCACAAATATACAATCTTTCTTTCAAAAATCTCCTATAATTTAATGTATAACACTCATCGCACATAAGCCACAAATGCTTGTATTTGTGAGTGTAATTCTTCCTAGGATTAGGATCACTTCCAGAGTCAGAGTCATCCTCCCGAGGATCACCTCCATAGCTAGGGTCATCCTCCTGAGGATCACCCCCATAGCTAGGGTCATCCTCCTGAGGATCACCCCCATAGCTAGGGTCATCCTCCTGAGGATCACCCCCATAGTCAAGGAAGGGCTCCTCAATATATCTATCTATCTTCTCAGGATCTCTTTCTATTTTAAAGCGAGTATCCTCGGGATATCTATCTATTTGAAGGTAATCCCCCCCAAGATTTCTTTTTTTTTGAAGGGAATCCTCCGGATCACTTTCATAGAAGTGGCCATCCGGATCACTTCCATAGAAATGGCCATTCGGATCACTTCCATAGTCAGGGCCATCCGTATCCCTTCCATCGTCCGTATCCCTTCCATCGTCCGTATCACTTCCATAGTCAGGGCCGTCCGTATCCCTTCCATCGTCCGTATCACTTCCATAGTCCGTATCACTTCCATAGTCAGGGCCGTCCGTATCACTTCCATAGTCAGGGCTATCCGTATCACCCCCAGAGTCAGAGTCATCCTCCTGAGGATGACCCCCATAGCTAGGGGCATCCTTCTGAGGATCACCTCCATAGTTAGGGTCATCCTCCTGAGGATCACCCCCATAGCTAGGGTCATCCTTCCGAAGATCACCTCCATAGCTAGGGTCCGTCGGATATCTCTCTACTATAGAGAAAGCCTCCCTATAGCTCTTTACTATATGGTAAGCTTCCTTAAAATAGTTGTCTATCTTCTCCTTATCGTTTTGAGCGCTTGGGTCATCCTTCGGAAAATATTTAGCCTGTAATTCATTTAGCTCAAGGCGAACCTCCTCCCTAAGTTTCTCCTCAGGATCAACTATAAAGCGAAAGTCACCGTTCTCATAACTCGCTAGTATAGATTGAACCTCCTCCTCAAATTTTATTTTCTTTTCGGGATCGTCTGTAGTGTAAGGGTGGCCCTTCTGAAAATATTTATATAGTCGAGGAAAATATTTATATAGTCGAGTGCGAACCATAGCAATAGCAATATGCTTCTCCCTATTCTTCCCCCTATCCCTATCCT